CAAGTTAATAAAGAAAAAAAGTAAAATAAGTATGTAATCTAAGGTACTTTTTTACATTTCTAGGATTAAGGATTAAACAAAAGGATTCGCAAATAAAAGCGCTAATGCCACAACCAGTCCGTAAATTGTTAAAGCTTCCATAAAAGCTAGACTAAGCAATAAAGTACCTCGTATTTTACCCTCTGCTTCTGGTTGTCTCGCAATACCCTCTACAGCTTGGCCTGCAGCAGTACCTTGACCAACTCCGGGTCCAATAGAAGCAAGTCCTACAGCCAATCCAGCAGCAATAACGGAAGCGGCAGAAATCAGTGGATTCATGGTAAGTTCCTCACACCAAAAAAAAAAAGAAATGGTTAATGATACAATCAACCAATGAATTATTACTTAATTTTATCATTAAGTTTGATCATTAAGATCTATTGGGTCGGAGTAACTAAAAACTAATGATAATATTACTGAATCATCAGAACTACTTCGATATCTCATTTTTTGTTTCTACCCATGATGAAGTTTTTGTAAATCCATATACATACGGCTCTAGTTATTGCATTTCTTTCTTTCCAACCATTCTTTCATTCCATCCTTCGTTCTTTACTCTTCTATATCCTTGAGTTCATCTGTTTTTTCATCCAATACACAATCACAAATGAAACAGAGGAAAGGACTTGACTTATCTTGTAATCCATCTAATCTAAATGCAGTAAACTGCAATCAAATCAATATATGCAATCATCAATATATGCAATGGATATCAATATGATCGATATCAACGATATCAATATATCAATATAACGATATCAATATATATTGCTATATATATATTACATATATATAGCATATAGTTAGATATATATATAGTTAGTTAGTATATAGGTAAGGCATAAGGACTTCTATTTATATATAGATAGGACTATATAACTAGTGAATATCTAATATTACATATACATATTACATATACATTTCTTTCTTCCATAACGTAAACTGGACACATTTTATATTGAATCGGATTATAGAATCATTCCTCGAAACCCACACAAAAAGTGGCTGGACTTATAGACATTACATACATCTAGTGTGACCTCCCCAACCCATCTTTTTTTTTTTACAATTCCGTAATATCGTTCATCTTCTCTCCTACGACTCTAGGTCATATATTCATACGTATTTATATCTATTATGTTCTCCAACCAAGCAGATTATCTTGAACCATGCATGAATTGGGATAAGCTAAAAAAAAAGACTATTTCGAAAACTAGTCAATGATGACCCTCCATGGATTCGCCTATATAAGCCGCGGCTAACGTTGCAAAAATAAGAGCTTGAATACCACTTGTAAATAATCCAAGAAACATGACAGGTATAGGAACTACTGAAGGGACTAAAGAAACAAGAACAACAACTACTAATTCATCAGCCAATATATTCCCGAAAAGTCGAAAACTAAGAGATAAGGGTTTTGTGAAATCTTCTAGGATGTTAATTGGTAAAAGTATTGGAGTTGGTTTGATGTATTTCTCGAAATAACCCAACCCTTTTTTGGTAAGACCTGCATAAAAATATGCCACTGACGTGGGTAAAGCTAAAGCAACAGTAGTATTTATATCATTCGTGGGCGCAGCTAACTCCCCATGAGGTAACTGTATGATTTTCCAAGGTAAAAGGGCACCTGACCAATTAGAAACAAAAATAAATAGGAACATAGTTCCAATAAAGGGAACCCAAGGTCCATATTCTTCTCCAATCTGGGTTTTGCTCAAGTCTCGAATAAATTCAAGGACATATTCAAAGAAATTCTGACCGTCGGTCGGAATGGTTTGTGGATTCCGAACAGCTATGATGGCTGAACCTAACAAGATAGCAATTACGACCCAAGAAGTGATAAGTACTTGGGCATGGATTTGTAAACCTCCTATTTGCCAATAGAAATGTTGGCCTACTTCTACACCCGATATATCGTATAACCCCTTGAGTGTTTTAATGTAACATGGTATAACATTCATATTGTCCTCTGATAGAAATTGAACTTCAAAAAAGGAATTAGTTTGATTCAACCATTTCTTTCTCAACTCACCAACTTGAATCATTAATCATATATTTAGGATACCAAGAAATCACATAACATCATAATATATATCAATATCCCCAGTTCTTTTTTTTTTATCTATTTTAAAAAATTCAAAAAAAAGTAACCGATCCAATAAATCTATGGAGTTGCCCAATAATTAACATTAACTAATTTTATTATTCTTAATCTTAATCATAATCAACGATTTCTTATATAGCTAGAACGACCTTCACAAATTGCGGATACTAATTTGTTAAGAATCAATCGAATTGAAGCTATAGCGTCATCGTTGGCTGGAATCGAAATATCTGCAAGATCTGGGTCACAATTTGTATCGATTAAACAAATCGTTGGAATCCCCAAAATGGCACATTCTCGAAGAGCCGTATATTCTTCTTGCTGATCAACGATGATCACAATATCAGGCAATCCCGTCATATATTTGATCCCACCGAGATATGTTTGCAAGGTAGATAATTTTCTCTTCAACATTGCTGCATCTCTTTTGGGGAGACGGTTGAGTTTCCCCATCTTTTCTTCTGCTCTTAAGTCCCTGAACTTATAAAGTCTCGTTTCCGTAGTGGACCAATTCGTTAACATACCACCGAGCCATTTTTGATTAATAAAATGAGACCGAGCCCTTATTGCAGCTGATGCTACTGAATCCGATGCTTTATTTTTGGTACCGACGATTAAGAAGTTTTTTCCCCTACTTGCTGCATCAAAAACTAAATCACAGGCTTCTGATAAAAAACGAGCAGTTCTAGCGAGATTTGTAATATGAATACCTTTACGCTTTGCAGAAATGTAAGGGGCCATTCTAGGATTCCATTTCTTAGTACCATGACCAAAATGAACTCCTGCTTCCATCATCTCTTCCAAATTGATGTTCCAATATCTTCTTGTCATTTTTTCCCACACTTCCTTTTTGTTTTTTCTTTTTCGTATTATTAACAAAGAGACGAGGTACCTTGAAATAAATAATTGTTCCGATGGAACCTTCTACCGGGGATTGACCATTGATACACGGCACAAACCATAAATTTTTAAAATTACTTATTTTATTTATTACCAAATCAATAATCAGACCAGTATAGTTAAAAGATAGTTAAAGTGAAAATGAATCCGCTCTTATCTTAGGAATCATTAAATCGCATAAATGATTGTTCTGATGTCTCATGTAAATTTGTCTCATGGAAATTGTTTGTCGCGTAAGAACAAAATAATTCTCTATGGTGTAACAAAATATCTCTCATTTCCAACTCGAATAGATTTTTTCTTTTGATTTCCAAATAAATGTTTTTGTCTTGCCTTGAACGGTGCACAAATTTTTGGAATCCGGTACCAACAGGTATAATCCCCCCCAGAACAACGTTCTCTTTCAGGCCTTTCAACCAATCAATACGACCTCGTAGAGCAGCTTTTGCTAAAACTCGAGCGGTTTCTTGAAAACTTGCTTCGGATATGAAACTTTGAGTATTCAGAGACGCTCTTGTTATTCCCAATGAGATTGCCCGATAACAGATCGATTCGTCCAAAGCGCGCCCTGCTCGTTCCGCTCGCAACAATCCGATTAATTCTCCAGGCGAAAAAACATTAGACATTCCATCTTCTGAAACCAACACTTTTGATGTTACTTGACGTACAATAATCTCTATATGTCTATTATGGATCTGTACCCCCTGGGATCGATAAACCTTTTGGATCTTATTAACCAAAGAGATACGACTTTGGGCTATGGTTAGCTCAGCTCCAATCAAAAACCCCCAGGGGATCCCAAGAATTCTTGGTATACGCTCGTTCCAACCTTCAACTCTCCTTTCGAGGTTCATCGATATTGAATCAATCGAACGCACTTCTAAGATTTGTTCTACTTTTGGAAGACCTTGCGTTATGTCACCAGATCTCGATTTTTCATATATAAATGTAACTAATGTATCTCCTTCGTAAAGGATTTTCCCATAATGACCATGAACAGTTGCTCCAGGAGTAGCCAAATAAGACTTAGCCGATCTTATAACTAAAAAGTCGACATTAACAATTAAAATTTGACCAGATTTTTTTACGTGTGGTTCGTATTTAAATAGACATACATTTTCACAAATAAATTGTCCAAGGCTAATTTTGATCGATGTCTCTTCACAATAATCATGATGGAGAAAGCACCAATTCAAATGGAATGGGTTCAAAATGATGTTACTGCATAGATCGGGATTATAAATCCTTCTATTTTCATCTATTAAACAGTATTTAAGTACTTGAAGTACTTGGAAAATCTGTTTCAAATTGTCAAGTAGCAAATATTTCTTTAACACGATCTGATTATGAGTTATTAAATGGTAAGATGAATAAAAATTCGATATTTTAGGTACAATAGCGCCTAAGGGACCTAAATAATCCCTAATTGGAATTAGGGGATCCGATTCTTTTGTCACATTGTTATATTTCGAACTATTGAATGGACCAATTCGAGAACAATTGGATGATGACAAAATTAGCAAAGATTGGCATTCCTTATTTCGATTCAACAACATACCAATAGTTCCTTGATGTTGGCTAAGTGATTGAATCTTCGCCTTGGAATAAAAAGGATTGATATTGGTGCAATCTAATCCATTATCGGGAATCAATCCGGAACTTGCCCTATCATACCTTTTTCCGGTATACGAAATAGTGGACTTGACTAACTCAATTCTTATGAAATCGCGAATTAGATCATTTGCCCTTACCTCAACAAAGGAAGCATGAACCTCTTCTATAGAACCATTTTGTTCTTGGTCCCAATTCAATACTAAGCAAGTCCGAACTAATTGAATACTTGTGTGATAAATTCCTCGAATTGACTTGCCATTTCCATAAAGGATATAATTGACAACTCTAAATTGGACATTATCCTTTTCCTGCAAGATATCACGAGGGAAAAGTGTTGCTAAAT